TATCTAGAATATATTGGTATTGATTAAATATAGAATTAAAATTTTATTAATTAATATTAAATATTGGTTTTAATTAATAATTTTTAGGGGGGGTAGTATTATTCCTATATTTAGATAATAAAGACTGGAACAGTTTATATCTAACCCCATTAATTTTGTTATGTCGAAAAAAAAAAATTTTTTTTTTTATATCGTAGGGGTATTAATATACAATATATGATCCAGTTAGTGTTTTTAAACTATAGGATATAGTTTACCTCTTCCACCTAAAAATTTGTTTTATTTACAAAAATATCATAATTTTTAATTATTTTATTAATTTATTATTACATTTTAGGTTTATAATTGGAGGGGTAAAAAAATTGATTGCTTATATTTGGGGATATAGCTTGATAATTTTATGATAGGATATAATGGATAAAGGATATAATGGATAAGGATATAATTTTATACAATAGGAATAATAATAAGAATTGTAATATATGATATTATTTAGATACTAGGAATAATAATAAATACGGGAATATATGAAATTATTTAGATACCAGGAATAAGAATAAATACGGGAATATATGGGATTGTGAGGAATAAAACTGAAAGATATTAATAAGAAATAAATTATTGTATAATTTATAAGGTAAGATATTATTGCTATTGACTAAGAGCCAGTAACTTACAGGTAGGATATGTAAAAGTTATGTATGTAAAGAATTTATATATAGAAATTAATGAACCTTATGTAATTAATAGAAGTAAAATATTTACTATACGGTAGTGGGATATAGGGGTGAGATATAAATATGATCCAGTTAGTGTTTTTAAACTATAGGATATATTTGATCTTTTTATATAGAAATTGGTTTTATTTTTATATTACATGTAAATTTTTGTGTGGTTTTTTAATCTTAAAGGTTATTAATTTATTATTTGCAGTTTTTAATTTTATTAATTCAGTTATTTGAGAACTATTAAATTGTAATTTGAATTATAAAAAGTTGTGCCAGCATATGCGGTTATACCTCTAATATTCTAATTAATTTTTTTGATAAATATTTGATTTTGTTAGGTGAAATTTTAATTTATTTTTATTAGGTGAAATTTTAATTTATAATTTTTTTAGGATAATGATTAATATAAAAGTAGAAATTAAAACTAGGATTAGATACCCTATTATTTTTATTATAATTTATATTCATATTATTAATAGTTATGTTCTTTAAAGTATAATGATTTGGCGGTAGTTTAATCCTTTCAGAGGAACCTGTATTTTTATCGATAATCCACGATTGGTTTTACTTTAATTTTTGCTTGTATACCTCTGTCATTGAGTGTCTTATTAGGGTATTTTCTTAAATTTTTATGAATTTAATGTCAAGTCAAGGTGCAGTTATATTAAAGTTTTTATGGGTTACATTTAATTTATTTATTAAATATAAAAATTAATTTTTTTTTGAAATAGGATTTGATAGTAATTTTTATAAAATATTAAATTTGATTTTTGGTTCTAAACTATGTACATATCGCCCGTCACTCTCATCTTAAAATGAGATAAGTCGTAACAAAGTAATTCTATTGGAAAATGGAGTTTGTATATTCCATACTATTCTTAGTGATAATATTATTTACATTAATATTAAGGTTGTGCAATTCAATCTAGTTTGATAATTAAAAAATTATTTTTAATATTTGATATTTATATAAAAATAATTTATTTTTTAGTATATTTTATTGAAATAATTAAATTTAATTATAGTTTATTTTACTGTATAGGATAATTTTAATTTTTTATAAGTATATATTTATATAGTACCTTTTGTATCAGGGTTTATTAAATATTTTTTATAAATATAAGTATCTCGAAACTAAAAGATTTAAGTTTTTATGTTGATTTATGTTATAAAATGATCATTAATAAAGACTTGGGGGTTATATACTATTCAATTTTAGATATCTAGTTACCTAATATATGAATTTAATTCAGGAATATTATAGTTAATAGTGATTTTTATTTTTATTATTTTAATTTTCTAATATTATGGGGGATTAGCTCTATAATATTTTTATAATATAATTTTTTTTAAGAATAGTAGGATTAAAAATTTCCGTCATAAAAATTTTTTAATAATTTATCTTATTTATTTATTTATTTATTTATATTTAATTTTTTATTAGGTTTATATATTTATTTTTTTAATATATATAATTATGATAATATTAGTAGTATTAAAAATTTATATATAGTAATTCGGCAAATATTGTTTCCGCCTGTTTAACAAAAACATGTCTTATTGGTATTATATTATAAGTCTATCCTGCTCAATGATTATTTAAATAGCTGCAGTATATTAACTGTACAAAGGTAGCATAATAATTTGTCTTTTAAATGGAGGCTGGTATGAATGGTTGGACGAGAAATATACTTTCTTTATATAAATATTATTGAATTTAATTTTTTAGTGAAAAAGCTAAAATTTATTTATAAGACGAGAAGACCCTATAGAATTTTACTATTTGTATAAAATTGATTAAAATATTAATTTTTTTATTTTATTTTTATAGTTTGGTTGGGGTGACTACGATAAATATATAACTTTTGTTATTTTATATCATTAATTAGTGTATATAATGATCCAATAATTATTGATTATAAGATTAAATTACCTTAGGGATAACAGCGTAATTCTTTTGGAGAGTTCAAATCGATAAAGTGAGTTTGCGACCTCGATGTTGGATTAAAGTTAGGTTTAGGTGTAGATGCTTAAATTTTTAGGTCTGTTCGACCTTTAAATCTTTACATGATCTGAGTTCAGACCGGCGTGAGCCAGGTTGGTTTCTATCTATAAATTTTTTTAATATTTTAGTACGAGAGGACCATTTATTATTAATATTTAATTTTGTTTGATTTATATTACTATTTTGGCAGATTAATGCAGTAAATTTAGAATTTATTTAAGTAATTTTTATTACATATAGTAATTTTTAGAATTATTTATTTAATTATAATTATTTTTGTTTTGGTTTCTGTTGGTTTTGTTACTTTATTAGAACGTAAAATTTTAGGTTATATACAAATTCGTAAAGGGCCTAATAAGGTTGGTTATATAGGTTTATTACAGCCTTTTTCTGATGGATTGAAATTATTTTTTAAAGAACAGACTTATCCTTTTATATCTAATTTTTTAATTTATTATTATTCTCCTGTTTTTATACTTATTTTGTCTTTTTCTATATGGGTTTTATTTCCTTATATTTTAAATGTTTATAATTTTAATTTTGGTTTTTTATTTTTTTTATGTTGTTCAGGTATAAGTGTTTATGGTATTATATTATCTGGATGATCTTCAAATTCTAAGTATGCTTTATTAGGTTGTTTACGGGCTGTTGCTCAAACTATTTCCTATGAAGTTAGAATAGCTATAGTTATAATTTGTTATTTTATTTTTACTTTTGATTTTAATCTTATTTATTTTATGATTTTTCAGGATAATTGTTGGTTTTTATTTTTTTCTTTACCTTTATTTTATATTTGGTTATCTTCTTGTTTAGCAGAGACAAATCGTTCACCTTTTGATTTTGCTGAGGGTGAAAGAGAATTAGTAAGAGGTTTTAATGTTGAATATAGAGGTGCAGGATTTTCTTTTATTTTTTTGTCTGAATATATAAATATTATTTTTATAAGTATACTAACTGTTATTATGTATTTGGGTTGTGATTTAATTTCTGTTTTATTTTTTTTAAAAATTGTTTTTTTAGTATTTTGATTTATTTGGGTTCGAGGAACATTACCACGCTTTCGTTATGATAAACTTATAAATTTAACTTGAAAGATTTTTTTGCCTACAAGATTAAATTATTTTATTTTTTTTTCTTTATTTTTAGTATTGATAGGGGTATAATTTCATTAATTTAAGTTAAGCTAAAAATGGAATTTAACCATTGTCTTATATTTTCAAAATATAAACTTATCTAAAGCTTAATTAGCTAATTAATTTTATCTCAAAGTTTAAAAATAATTGGATTAATTATAAAATAAATAAAATATATTATAGTTAATATTTGTCCAGTAATAATAAATGGTTCTTCTGCTGGTCGTGCACCAATTCATGTTAATAAAATTATAATTGTAATAAATATTCAGAATAAAAATTTATTAATAGGATAAAATATTATTCTTTGAAATTTGTTTTTGTTTGTAATGGGTAAAGTGATAATAATAGCGATTGATAAAATTATTGCTATTACTCCTCCTAATTTATTAGGAATAGATCGTAGGATTGCATAAGCAAATAAAAAATATCATTCTGGTTGAATATGAACTGGTGTTACTAATGGATTGGCTGGAATAAAGTTTTCTGAGTCTCCTAATATAAATGGTTCTAATAAGATTAATATTAAAAATAGGAATATAATTATTACTATTCCTATAATATCTTTAATAGAAAAATATGGATGAAATGGAATTTTATCATAATTTGAGTTTATTCCTATTGGATTATTTCTTCCTGTTTGATGTAAAAATAATAAGTGTATTATAACTATTATTATAATAATAAATGGTAATAGGAAATGTAAAGTGAAAAATCGTGTTAATGTTGCATTATCAACTGAAAAACCTCCTCATAATCATTTTACTATATCGTTTCCTAAATAAGGAATTGCAGATAGTAAATTTGTGATTACTGTAGCTCCTCATAAAGATATCTGTCCTCAGGGTAATACATATCCTAAAAATGCAGTACCTATTACTAAAAATAATAATATGACTCCTACATTTCATGTTATTATTAATTTATATGATCTATAATATATACCTCGTCCTACATGAATATATACACAGATAAAAAATAATGATGCTCCATTGGCATGAGTATTTCGAATGAGTCATCCATTATTAACATCTCGACAAATATGAATAATTCTATCAAAAGCTAATTCAATATTTGCTGTATAATGTATTGCTAAAAAAATTCCTGTCAATACTTGGATTATTAAGCATATTCCTAATAATGATCCAAAGTTTCATCATAAAGAGATATTAGATGGTGTTGGTAAATCAATTAATGAATTATTTATAATTTTAAATATGGGGTGAATTTTTCGTATTGGTTTATTCATTACTTATAAGTTCGTAAGGGACCTTCATTAATATTTACAATTTTTGATACAACAATTATAGTGAAAAATAAATATAATACTATAATAATAGTAATATATAAGGTTTTTGAATTAAATAATCAATTTAATATTATATTTAAATAATTTGGTGGTATATTATTTATTATAAATTTAGTTGGAATAGTTAAACTTAATATAAAAACAATTAATATAAATATTTTTATTGAAATATTAAATTTTTCATTTGAGGCTACTCTAGCTATATAGATAAATAGAACTAATATTCCTCTTAATATAATAATAAAAATAATATATGAAAATCAGAATGAATTTGTTATTACTCCTGTTGATAGAGCTACTAAAATAGTTTGGATAATAATAATAATAGCTATAGCTAAAGGATGTTTTATTCATATAAATAAGATTGATATTAATATTATTATTTTAATAAATAAAATGCAGTAAATAGTTTATATAAAATAATAACTTTGGAGGTTAAAGATGAGATTATCTTTTTACTGATGTTTTAAAGGATTACCTATTTATGATTTACAAAATCATTGTTTTATTTAAACTATTAAAACATATAACTTTTTGTTTAATATTTATGTTTTTTAGTGGTTTAGTTGTGTTTTGTTTATTACATAAACATTTAATTGTAATATTATTTAGTTTAGAGTATTTAATTGTTGTCTTGTTTTTAATATTTTATATATTTTTATTAATATTTGGGTTTGAAATATATTATCTTTTAATTTTTTTGGTTTTTTCTGTTTGTGAAGGGGCTTTAGGTTTGGGAATATTAGTAAATATAATTCGTAGACATGGTAATGATCTATTGTCAGGATCTTTAATTTTATGATAAAATATTTTATATTTTTGGTTTTTATGATCCCAATTGTAAAGAATTGATGAATTTTTATATTATGTTTTATATTTTTTTTTATACTAATATTAAGTAATTCTATTAATATTTTTTATGGAATAATTAGATATAGATATGGAATAGATATATTATCTTATTGAATAATTCTTTTAACAATGTGAATTATACCTTTAATAATTATAGCTAGATATAAGATTAAAATATTAAAAAGTGTAATGGAATTCCTTTTAATTTTATTAATATTATCTTTATTTTTAATTCTTTCTTTTTCAACTTCTAATTTATTTATATTTTATTTTTGATTTGAATGTAGAATAATCCCTACAGTAATTTTAATTTTTGGTTGAGGTTATCAGCCAGAACGTTTAATAGCTGGTATATATTTAATTTTTTATACTTTATTTGCTTCTTTGCCAATATTAATTAGAATTTTTTATTTATTTTATAAAAATAAAAGATTATTTATATTTATAATTAATATTGATTTTAATATTTATATTTATTTATCTTTGATTATAGCTTTTTTAGTAAAGATACCTATGTTTCTTTTTCATTTTTGATTACCAAAGGCTCATGTAGAGGCTCCTGTTTCTGGCTCTATAATTTTAGCTGGAGTGCTCTTAAAATTAGGTGGCTATGGTTTATTTCGAGTATTTAATTTTATATATATATATATTGAATATAATTATCTTTGGATTGTATTAAGTTTATTTGGTTCTGTTATTATTGGTTTATTATGTATATGTCAAATTGATATTAAATCTATAATTGCATATTCATCTGTTTCTCATATAGGTATAGTTATTAGAGGTATAATAACTTGTAATTCTTTTGGTTTATGGGGTTCATTAATTATGATATTAGGTCATGGATTGTGTTCTTCTGCTTTATTTTCTTTAGCAAATTTAATATATGAACATAGAGGTAGACGTAGAATTATAATTAATAAAGGGTTTATAATTTTTATACCTACTATTTCAATATTTTGATTTATATTAAGAATTAATAATATATCTAGACCCCCTTCTTTGGGTTTGTTAGGTGAAATTATATTAATTAATAGCTTAATAGGTTGAAGAATAATAACTTTTATTTTTTTAGGTTTATCATCTTTTTTTAGTTGTTGTTATAGAATTTATATATTTTCTATTACTCAACATGGTTCAATTTATAGAGGTTTAAAATATTCCTGTTATGGAAATATTCGAGAGATTATAATAATTATATTACATTGGTTACCTTTAAATATACTTTTTTTAAAAAGTGATATTTTCACTTTTTGGGTTTAGATTACTTAATTCTTTCCCCTTTTTTTCCCTTACAGGGGAAAGAATCTTTTCTGTATTTAACTTAAATAGTTTAATTAGAATAATAATTTGTGGTGTTATTGGTGTAAATTTACTTTAGGTTAATAAAAATTTTAATATTTATTATTTTTGATCTTTTTTTGTTATATTTTTTAGTGTTATTTTTTATTTATATGGTTTGTATTTTTTATTTTATGATTATATTATTATATTAGATTGGGAAATTATTAGTTTAAATTCTTGTTCTTTAGTTATAACTTTTTTGTTGGATTGGATTTCTTTATTATTTATTGGTAGTGTATTATTTATTTCTTCTATAGTAATTGTTTATAGAAGAACTTATATAAATAATGATAAAAATATAAGTCGATTTTTATATTTAGTTATTTTATTTATTATTTCTATATGTTTTATAATTATTAGACCTAATATAATTAGAATCTTATTGGGTTGAGATGGTTTAGGTTTAGTTTCTTATTGTTTAGTTATTTACTTTAATAACTATAATTCATATAATGCTGGTATATTAACTATTTTAACAAATCGTATTGGTGATGTTGCTATTTTATTAAGTATTAGAATTTTATTTAATATGGGGAGATGATATTTTATTTATTATTTTTATTATATTAGATCTTTAGGTATTTATCTTCTTTTGTTTTCTGTATTAGCTGCTTTTACAAAGAGTGCACAAATTCCTTTTTCTTCTTGATTACCTGCAGCTATGGCTGCACCTACACCTGTTTCTGCTTTAGTTCATTCTTCTACTCTGGTAACTGCTGGAATTTATCTTATAATTCGATTTAATAATTTTTTTTCTTTTAATACAGATTTTTTTCTTTTATTATCAGTTTTAACTATATTTATATCTGGTTTGTGTGCAAATTTTGAATATGATATAAAAAAAATTATTGCTTTGTCTACTTTAAGACAATTGGGTTTAATAATAAGAGTATTTTTTATGGGGTATCCTATTGTTGCGTTTTTTCATTTATTAACTCATGCTTTTTTTAAGGCACTTCTTTTTATATGTGCTGGTTTATTTATTCATAGAGTTAATGATACACAGGATATTCGGTTTATGGGTGGATTTTTAAATAATTTTCCTTATACAAGTTCTTGTTTTGGTATTGCTAATTTGTCTTTATGTGGTTTACCATTTTTATCAGGTTTTTATAGAAAGGATTTATCTTTAGAATTTATAACATTAAATTTATTTAATTTATTTATTTACTTAATTTTTTATATTTCTGTTGGATTAACAGCTATATATAGATTACGTCTTTTATATTATTGTTTATTTGGTTATTATAATTTGTTAAGTTATAATTCTTATGGAGAAGATTATAATATAACTTTATCTATATTTTTTTTAGTATTAATAGGTATTATAAGGGGTAGATTTTTATCTTGATTACTTTTTCCTTTTCCTATTGTTGTAGTTGTTCCTTTGGTTTTAAAATTAATAGCTTTATTTTTTGTTTTTTTAGGGGGTTGATTAGGTTACCAATTATGTTTTTATTATGGGGGTTTTCTTTATGGATTAAAAAATATATTTGTTTATAATTTTATTTCTGGAATGTGATTTATACCTAATTTTAGAACTTATACTATTTATTCTAGTTCATATTCTTTATCATTATATTATATAAAATTTCTTGATTATGGTTGGGGTGAATATTTAATTTCTAATATAATATTAATAATGTTTATTTACTTAAGTAAAATTAATTCTTACATTCAAAATAATAATTTAAAAATTTATTTCGTTTTGTTTTTACTTATTACTTTTATTTTAATAATTTGTCTGGATAACTTAAATTTAAAGTAAAATATTGAAGATATTAAAATGGATAATATCCTTCAGATAAACTTACAAGATTCTATCTATTTTTTCATTGAAAATGAAGAGTTTTAAGTTAAACTATCTAAGTAAGAGAAAAACGGATTTTAACCGCTTTAAAAGATAGTTAGCAGCTTCTTTTAGTACAACTTTCTCTTTTAATTGGATATTTAAATCAATTATCCCATTAACAATGGAAGGCCTCTACTTTGGCTTCAATTAAAAGTAAGGAGGATAATCTCTAATTTTAGGTCGAAACTAAATGTAATATTTACTTCATTACTTTGAGACAGCATAAGTAATGTTTTTTTAATTGCAATTTAATTGTTTTATATAAACTACAGTCCCTATTTTAATCATTCAAGTATATTATTATTTCATTCATGATATAATCCAATTATTAAAATTAATATAAATATGGACATTGTTATTGTTCATATTATAATATTTCTTGTTTTTATAGTTATTAATATAGGTAAAATAATAGCTACTTCGACATCAAAAATTAAAAATAAAACAGCGATTAAAAAGAATTGGATAGAAAAAGGTATTCGTGCCTTTGATTTAGAATCAAAACCACATTCAAAGGGGGATATTTTTTCTCGATCTAAAATTGATTTTTTTGAAATTATTGTTAATAATGTTATTAAACTAACAGAAATTATTATTGCTATAAAAATGGTAATTATAATTTTTATAATTACTCTTTCTTTTTTAAGATCTTTTGATTGGAAATCAAATATAATATTTATAATAAAAGAGTAGCTACCTCATCAATAGATTGAAATATAAAGAAAAATTCATACTACATCAACGAAGTGTCAATATCATGCTGCAGCTTCAAAACCTAAATGGTGTGTTTTTGAGAAGTGAAATTTTATATGTCGAATTAAGCAAATTAATAAAAATGTTGTGCCAATAATTACATGAATACCATGAAATCCTGTTGCTATATAAAAGGAGGAACCATAAATTGAATCTCTAATACAAAATTTGGCTTCATTGTATTCATATGCTTGTAAAATTGTAAAATAAATACCTAAAATTACAGTTAATATTAAAGATAATGTTGTTTGTGAATATATATTATTTATTAATCTATAATGTGCTCATGTTACTGTTAATCCTGAACATAATAGAATTATAGTATTTAATAAAGGAATTTCTATAGGATTAAAAGTTTCAATTCCTATAGGTGGTCATTTTATACCGATTTCAATATTAGGTGCTAGTCTTCTATGAAAAAAACCTCAAAAAAATGAAATAAAAAAAAATACTTCTGAAATAATGAATAAAATTATACCTAACTTTAAGCCATTAACTACTTTTCTTGTATGTTTACCTTGAAAGGTAGCTTCTCGGATAATATCTCGTCATCATTGGAATATAGTTAATAAGTTGATTAATAGTCCAATAATTAATAAATAAGAACTATTTTTATGGAACCATGAGATTATTCCTGTAGCTATAGTTATAGCTCCAATTGAACCTGTTAAAGGTCAAGGTCTTTGATCAACTAAATGGAATGGATGATTATTAATTTTCATTATAATACTTCTCTAGAATATAATGTTCTTAGTACAGAGAATACATAGGCTTGAATTAAAGCTACTGCTGTTTCGAATATTATTAATCTTATTTGTACAATAAAAATTATAATTATATAAGGTTCATTAATTGAATTATTACCTAATAATCTTATTATTAGGTGTCCTGCAATTATATTGGCTGTTAGACGAACAGCTAAAGATCCTGGTCGTATAATATTACTAATTGTTTCAATTAATACTATAAATGGTATTAGGATTGTTGGTGTTCCTGATGGAATTAAATGGGTAAATATGAAGTTTGTTTTATTAATTCAACCAAATAATATAAATGAGATTCATAAAGGTATAGCTATAGTTAAAGAAAATGTTAGATGTCTAGATCTAGTAAAAATATAAGGTAAAATTCCTATTATATTATTAATTATAATAAATATAAATAGGGAGATTATTATTATAGTTATTCCTTTAGAAGTTTTTCCTATTAATATTTTAAATTCTTTATATAAATTAATAATAACAGTATTAAATATAATAAAAATACGGTTATATAAAGGTCAAAATAGATTGGGTACAATTAATAAGCATAATAAAGAACTTATTCAATTTATTGATAACTTTATTGATGTTGAAGGGTCAAATGTTGAAAATAAATTAGTTATCATTTTCAGTTTATTATTTTATTTGTTTTATTTATAATTATTGATTGATTAAATTTTTTAATAAAAAAAATTATTGTATTTATTAATAAAAATAAAGTAATGAAAATTATATATAAAAAATCTCATCATATTGGTGATATTTGTGGTATTAAAAAGTATTAAATAATTTCTTTAATTTGACAAATTAATATTTTATATAAACTAACTTTTTTTCATTAAGAGTTTATTAACTATAATTTGGTTTAAGAGACCAACGCTTAAAAATTTCAGCCACTTAATGAGTTTTTATTAATTCATTTAATAAAGATATTCAAAGGTACACTTTCAATTACAATAGGTATAAAACTATGATTAGCACCACAGATTTCTGAACATTGACCAAATATAATTCCGGGACGGTTGATTTTAAATCTTCCTTGATTAAGTCGTCCTGGTGTAGCATCTACTTTAATTCCTAAAGAGGGGACGGTTCATGAATGTAAAACATCTGCTGCTGTTACTAAAATTCGTGTTTGTGTATTTATAGGTATAATAATTCGGTTGTCTACATCAATTAATCGGAATTCATTATTATTTAATTCGTTTATTGGTTTTATATAAGAGTCAAATTCGATATTATTAAAATCTGAATATTCATATCTTCAGTATCATTGATGACCAATTGATTTTAGGGTAATTATAGGATTATTAATTTCATCAATTAAATATAATAAATGTAATGAAGGTATTGCAATAAAAATTAAAATGATAGCGGGTAAAAGGGTTCAAATAAACTCGATTGTTTGTCCTTCAAGAAGTAATCGATTAATTAACTTATTTTTTATAATTATAATTATTGTATATGAAATTAAAACTGTAATTATAATTAGAATTATAATGGTGTGATCATGGAAAAAGATTAATTGTTCTATAAGGGGTGATATTGCATCTTGTAAACTAATATTTTTTCATGTTGCTATTTTCAATAAAAGAAAAAATCTTTATATATGAATCTTAAATTCATTGCACTGTTCTGCCATATTGAAATAAGTATAATGTAGGTAATTCTGAATATGAATGTTCTGATGGAGGTATTTCTTGTAATCATTCAATATTTGATGATAAATTATTTATGAATAAAATATATCGTTTTGATATTAAACTTTCTCATATAATTATAATAAATATAATAATTCTGATTATTGATATGGTTGAACCAATTGATGAAATAATATTTCAGGTTGAGTAACAGTCTGGATAATCTGAATATCGTCGGGGTATACCTCTAAGACCTAAAAAATGTTGTGGAAAGAATGTAATATTAACTCCTCTAAATATTATAAAAAACTGAATTTTTAATCATTTGTTTTTTAGAGTTACACCAGTAAATAATGGATATCATTGAATAAATCTACCTATAATAGCAAAAACTGCTCCTATAGATAAAACATAATGAAAATGTGCTACTACATAATAGGTATCGTGCAAAATAATATCAATTGAAGAATTAGCTAAAATAACTCCTGTTAAACCTCCTATAGTAAATAAAAATACAAATCCTAATGCTCATAAAATTCTTGGGGAATAACTTATTTTTATTCCATGAAGAGTTGCTAATCATCTAAAAATTTTAATTCCTGTAGGTACTGCAATAATTATAGTAGCTGAGGTAAAATATGCTCGTGTATCTACATCTATCCCTACTGTAAATATATGATGAGCTCATACAATAAATCCTAGTAGGCCAATTGCTAATATTGCATAAATTATTCCTAAAGATCCAAATGCTTCCATTTTACCTCTTTCTTGACTAATAATATGTGAAATTAATCCAAATCCTGGTAGGATTAAAATGTAAACTTCAGGGTGACCAAAAAATCAAAATAAGTGTTGATATAAAATAGGGTCCCCTCCACCTGTAGGGTCAAAGAATGATGTATTAAAATTTCGATCAGTTAAAAGTATAGTGATTGCCCCAGCTAGTACGGGTAGGGATAATAATAATAATAGAGCAGTAATAGCTACTGATCAAACAAATAAAGGAATACGTTCTGGTTTTATCCCAATAGGTCGTATATTAATAATTGTGGAGATAAAATTAATTGCTCCTAAAATAGAAGAAATACCGGCTAGGTGCAATGAAAAGATTGCTATATCAACAGAGGCTCCTCTATGAAATAAATTGTTAGATAAGGGTGGATAAACAGTTCACCCTGTTCCTGCACCTGTTTCAATAAAACTACTACATAAAAGTAAGGTTAATGATGGGGGTAAAAGTCAAAATCTTATATTATTTATACGTGGGAAGGCTATATCAGGAGCGCCAATTATTAGAGGGATAAGTCAATTACCAAAACCTCCAATTATAATTGGTATTACTATAAAAAAAATTATAACAAATGCATGAGCAGTAACAATTACATTATAAATTTGATCATCACCAATTAAAGATCCTGGTTGTCCTAATTCTACACGAATAATTCATCTTATTGATGATCCTACTATTCCTGATCATATTCCAAATAAAAAATATAAAGTTCCAATATCTTTATGATTTGTAGAAAATAATCATTTATTCAATGATAGGATGGCTGAATTTTAGGCTATAAACTGTAAATTTATAAATGGTATTTACCTTCTATCAAACCTTATAGTCAATAAAATGATAATAGATTGCAAGTCTGGAGTAGTAAAGTACTAAGGTTTATTAAAGCTTATAAAAATTATAATTTTAACTTTGAAGGTTAATAGTTTTATTAACTTAAAGCTTTAAAATACAAAAATTGAAATTAAGGGTAGAAATAAAGTTAAAGTAATAATTAAAAAATTAAAATTATAATAATATATTTTATAATTAAATTTGTTAATAGCTGAAAAAAATAATAATAATGATCTGATTATACGTATATAAAAAAATAATGTTAATAAAGATATTATAGTTAAAAATATTAATATTGGAATATTAAAAATTGCAGATTGTAATACTATTCATTTAGGTAAAAATCCTAAAAAAGGAGGTAGTCCTCCTATACTTAATATTATTGATGAGAATGTCAATTTTTCAAGGGGGGAATTTAAATTAATATAAATTTGATTAATAAAATACAAATTATAAAACTTAAAAAATCATATAGGTATAATAACAATAAAAGAATATAATAATAAATATTTGAATCATTGTATTTGATAAATTATTATTAAAAGTATTCATCCTATATGATTAATAGAAGAATAAGCTATAATTTTTATTAAAGATGAACAATTTAGTCCTCCAATAGCTCCAATTATAGCTGATAAAATTACTGACATAAAAATTAATTTATTATAATTTAATATACTTAATAAATAAAAAGGTGCAATTTTTTGTCAAGTTAATAATAAACTTCTTTCAATTCATCTTAAATTATCAGCAATAGTTGGTAATCATAAATGAAAGGGTGCAATTCCTAATTTTATAAATAATCTGATAACAATTATTCTATTAATAATTATTTCATTAATAAAGGGGGTTAAAATTAATAATTTTCTTATTATAATAAAAAATAATATAATTACACTTCTAATTCTTTGAACTAAAAAATAAATTATAATAGACTTTGATCTTTTTTTGTTTTTAGATTTTGCTAAAATTGGAATGAATGATATTAAATTTATTTCTATCCCTATTCATATTCCAATTCAAGTTTTTGATCTAATTGAAATGATTGTTCTTAAAATTAATATAATAATAAATAATAATTTTCTAAAATTTATTAAAAAGAAGAAGATTTGACTTCTATAAATAGGGTATGAACCTAATAGCTTAATTAGCTTATCTTTTTATGTATTAGTGTAAGATGCACAAAGAATTTTGATTTCTTTAGTTTTAGTTTAATTCTAAAATATATAATAAGAGTATTTTTACATGTTTTATCCTATCAAGATAATCCTTTTTATCAGGCATCTTATT